ATTATTGAGCAAGATTTGATAAGTACTAGTCAACAAATCGGAATTCATTTATCAACAGATTTTTTTCTTCCATTTGAACTCATTTCAATAATTCTTTTAGTTGCTTTGATAGGTGCAATTGTCGTAGCTCGCCAGTAATAAATCTTTAGAGAATAGAGAACTAGCAATATAAATCCAGATTCAATTTTTTTTTTATTGCCGATTGCTAATATATTCTTTTGTTCCAGACTTTTTATATTCTTTAGTCAATCGAATCTGTTGAATTGTTGTTCATATTGAAATGAATCAAAATTGATAAGGAGTTGGTCAATGATGCTCGAACATGTACTTGTTTTGAGTGCCTATTTATTTTCTATTGGTATCTATGGATTGATCACGAGCCGAAATATGGTTAGAGCCCTTATGTGTCTTGAACTTATACTGAATGCAGTTAATATAAATCTCGTAACTTTCTCTGATTTTTTTGATAATCGCCAATTAAAAGGAAATATTTTTTCCATTTTTGTTATAGCTATTGCAGCCGCTGAAGCAGCTATTGGACCGGCTATTGTTTCTTCAATTTCTCGTAACAGAAAATCAACCCGTATCAATCAATCAAATTTGTTGAATAAATAGCATTAATCATAATTACTCAAAAGTAGAATTTTGAATAGTGTAATATTTATCAATTCAAATTAGCATGTATGCTACACAACGTATGATCATGTTTGCATTTGCAAAACGAAATAATAAGCAATCAAAGTATCCTGGTCCTTCTCTCTTCGTTCTTTTAAATTTATCTAGACGTCTCGTCTATTTTTTTTGATTAGCAAAATTCTGACAAATCATTGATTCATCTGGTGTATAAATATATGATTCATTTAGGAGTTTACTAGATCGATAATTTTCATTTTTGATGTTCAAAAATTACTATAGATACAATGTCACATTCAGTAAAGATTTATGATACATGTATAGGATGTACTCAATGTGTCCGAGCCTGTCCCACAGATGTATTAGAAATGATACCTTGGGATGGATGTAAAGCTAAGCAAATAGCTTCTGCCCCAAGAACAGAGGACTGTGTTGGTTGTAAGAGATGTGAGTCCGCCTGTCCGACGGATTTCTTAAGTGTTCGAGTTTATTTAGGGAATGAAACAACTCGAAGTATGGGTCTAGGTTATTGATTTGATACGTTTCAAAAAACACCACACGAATACGTTTTTTTACTGGCAAAAACCCGTGCTCAAAATAAAATAGAAAAGATTTTTTTCTATTTTGAGCGCGGGCTTTTCTGGCCCAAGTGTATCTTATTTTTATCACGAATTATTTTCCTTGGTTAACAATAGTTGTAGTTTTGCCAATAGTCGGGGGTTCTTTAATTTTCTTATTTCCTCATAAGGGGAATAAGGTAATTAGGTGGTATAGCATTTGTATATGCTTAATTGATCTCCTTCTAACAACCTATGCATTTTGTTATCATTTCCAATTGGATGATCCACTAATCCAACTAACGGAGAATTATAAATGGATCAATTTTTTTGATTTTTACTGGAGCTTCGGAATAGATGGACTCTCTATAGGACCTATCTTACTAACGGGATTTATCACCACTTTAGCCACGTTAGCGGCTCAGCCAGTTACTCGAGAATACCAATTATTCTATTTCCTGATGTTAGCAATGTATAGCGGTCAAATAGGACTATTTTCTTCTCGAGACATTTTACTTTTTTTCATCATGTGGGAATTGGAATTAATTCCCGTTTATCTACTTTTAGCCATGTGGGGAGGAAAGAAACGTTTGTATTCAGCTACAAAGTTTATTTTGTACACTGCGGGAAGTTCTGTTTTTTTATTAATGGGAATTCTGGGTATCAGTTTATATGGTTCGAATGAACCAACATTAAATTTTGAAACATTAACTAATCAATCGTATCCTGTGGCGCTAGAAATAATATTCTATATGGCATTTCTTATTGCTTTTGCTGTCAAATCGCCGATTATACCCTTACATACATGGTTACCAGATACCCACGGAGAGGCACATTACAGCACTTGTATGCTTTTAGCCGGAATCTTATTAAAAATGGGAGCATATGGGTTGGTTCGAATTAATATGGAATTATTTTCCCATGCTCATTCCATATTTTGCCCCTGGTTAATGATATTAGGTTCTATTCAAATAATCTATGCTGCTTCAACATCTTTTGGTCAACGTAATTTAAAAAAAAGAATAGCTTATTCCTCGGTATCTCATATGGGTTTCCTTATTATAGGAATTGGTTCCATAAGTGATACTGGGCTCAACGGGGCCATTTTACAAATAATATCTCATGGATTTATTGGCGCTGCGCTTTTTTTCTTGGCAGGAACTAGTTATGATAGACTACGTCTTCTTAATCTTGACGAAATGGGCGGAATGGCTATCCCAATGCCAAAAATATTCACGATTTTTACTATCTTATCGATGGCTTCTCTTGCATTACCGGGCATGAGCGGTTTTGTTGCAGAATTGATAGTTTTTTTTGGAATAATTACTAGTCAAAAATATCTTTTCATGATGAAAATACTAATTACTTTTGTAACAGCAATTGGAATGATATTAACTCCTATTTATTTATTATCTATCTTACGGCAGATGTTTTATGGATACAAGTTTTTTAATACACCAAACTCTTATTTTTTTGATTCTGGGCCGAGAGAATTATTTATTTCTATTTCTATCCTTATACCCGTAATAGGTATTGGTATTTATCCAGATTTCATTTTCTCATTCTCGGTTGAGAAAGTTGAAGCTATTCTATCTAATTTTTGATAGATAGTTTATTTTCTTGAATAAATGAATAAAACAAAACCAATAAATAAAAAAGAGAAAAAAACCCTTTGGACAAAGATTTTTATGTTAGATTCACTTAAAAAAAAAATTGAATTGTAATCGAATATGTTTGTTGTTTGTGAGAACCCTTAAAATCAAGTAATGTAATGATTCAAAGGGTTCTCGACGATTTTTGGGAAGTTTAATTTATGGAAAGTATATATATGCTTTCCATATTTTTATTTCTCAGGTTAAGTTCGTTACTCATTTTTTTAATTCAATTAGATATAAATGAACCATAACTATGTAGTCCTATTCCTAATAGATTGATCCCCAAATAACATACCCAAATTATAAGAAATCCTATAGAGGCCACTATTGAAGAATTTACACCTTCTAATTTTTTAGTTTTTCTAGTATGTAAATAAATCGCGAATATGGTCCACGTAATAAAGGCCCAAGTTTCCTTTGGATCCCAATTCCAATATGATCCCCATGCCTCGTTAGCCCATACTGCTCCTGAAAGAATACCTATTGTTAAAAAGAGAAAACCTAGACTAATAATACGATAACCCCAACGATCCAATTGTTGAATAAATTGAGACCTGTAATAATTTCTAGAAGAAGAAGTTGTTCGTAAAACATTCTTTCGTTCATTCATATTCATGTATTTGATTTCAGCAAAATCAAATGATTTATTTAAAGAATCCAAATTCTTGGTAAAAGCAAGAATTTGGATTCTTTCTTGAAACGTAATGACTAAAATAGCCACTGATAATAAAGATCCACATAAAAGAGCTGCATATCCGAATATCATCATACTGACGTGCATCATTAGCCAATGGGATTGTAGAGCGGGTACTAATATTACGGATTGATGCATTTTGGTTAAAAGACCTGAAGTCGCAAAGCCTTGGGTAAAAATAACACTTGGTGCGATTATTGTACTTAAAAGGTTTTTATCCTTTTTAAAAAAAGGAACCATATGAAAAATGGAAAAACCCCATGAAAGAAAGATTAAGGATTCATATAAATCACTAAATGGTAAATGGCCCGAAAAAAACCAACGAGTAATTAACAATCCCGTTACACAGAAAAAAGTTATTGTCATGGCTTTTTTGGACAAATCATATAATTCTACGATTTCATTGACTAATAAGGTTATTAAATGAATTGAAATTACAATAGATATGACCGAAAACGATATATGAGTTAATATATGCTCTAAAGTTGAAAATATCATATATATATAATGAAAATAAATAAATATCTATAATGAAAATAAAAAAGGTATGAATACTAGGATAGGAATCGGGAATTGAATTCATTATAGGACTTATTCTTTTAGAATATAGATATAGGATGCCATGCCGCTACTCGGACTCGAACCGAGATGCTCTAGCACTGCTTCCTAAGAGCAGCGTGTCTACCAATTTCACCATAGCGGCTTACTCGAAATCATAATAACCGATTCATTAGTCAATCGTCGAGATTCAAAGAATCAATTAACGTGGAATTTGAATATTATATTAATTTAGTACATTTCTTTACTAAACAATAAAAAATTTGAAGAATTCTATTATTATTCTAATTCTATACTATAAATTCACATTAACTATAAACTAGAAGTCTAGAAGTATAGTAATAAAATCGAAAAAATATTCAAATAAAAAAAAAAATAGAACGTTTCGATTTCAATACGAAGTTAAGTTGTATTCTTGTTTTTTTTCATTTCCAGTGTTAGTTTTCAAATTTAACAACGGAGAATGGGTTTTTCGTAGTTTACACTTTTTCTAATTAAAAAAAAGCACTGTTGAAACTGAAACTAGATAGTTCTGACTTCAATCTAGGAATTAATGAAAAAAACATTTTGTTGTAGTTGTTTATGACTCATTTTTTAATTATTTCATTCATTTTATGACTCTAAAGAAATGCATTTCCATTTTTTCAATGAAATCCTTAACGTTAATTTCTATATCTATTATTATTATTACACTAGATTCTAAAAAATTTAGATTATATATTCAGCATATATTATAATATATATATTATAATTATAATATATGCTAAATATATGGTCAATATAAAATATTCTTATATTACTAAATATTCTTTATTATTATTATACTAATAATAATAAAGAATATAAAGAATACTCTTTGAATCGAGCTAATTCAGATTATTGCAACATTTTTATTTGTTACAAAAAAAACTTTTTGAGTTCCCTGTCAAAATGGATTGCGCTAATGAAAAGGCTTTCAATGCTGTCCAATATCCCTTTTTTTTCCAAAAATTCTTACGAATTTTTTTTTTTGATATAGAAGTGCGCTTTTTTGGAACTGCCATATAATTAATATAATTTTTTTATTGCTATAGTTGAATGTGAAAGACATTTGTTCTTTAAATGAAAACGAAATATTCTTTAATTAGCCATATGTCGTCTTAGCTATCCTTCCTATTTTTTTCTATTTCTATCTAAAGTAAAAACATTGAATATTAGAAACCTTTTCAAAATCTTTCCAAACATATATATCTAGATCTCCTTTTATTGTAATGTAATTGTAATGTATCAATGTATCGATTAGTTCAAAATGAACTAATTTTTCTGAATAATATAATAATAAGATTATATTATCGGGTCATTTCATATGTTTTTTCTGATTCATTCATATAGCAAAAGAAACGAATGTTCTTAGTTTTGGTGTAATTTTTTATCCTCAGTCTATAGATAATAATTTTAATTTTACAAATTTCGTTTTTATTTATTTTTATTATAATATATATATAATTTATTATTTATAGTAATTTAATATTTCTTAATATAAAATATTATTACTAACTATAGTAATTCTAAATAGTAATTAATATTTCTTAATTCTTAATAGAAAATAATAATATATATATTCGAATTTAATTTGGTTATGGGTCTATTTTTACTTTGTACTTTGGGATATTGGAAGTATTGTGCAACGATTCAGAAAAATTAAAAAAAATCTCAAATTCTATTTATATATCCACTTTTTTATTAACCGAACCCTTTACAAAAGAGATAAAACAAACGAATAAGAAAGAAAATTCATTAAGAATCAAAATATTTTTTATTCTTTATTTTTTTTTGTATGGAATATACACATCAATTTTCATGGATCATACCTTTCCTCCCACTTCCAGTTCCTATTTTAATAGGGGTAGGACTTCTACTTTTTCCCACGGCAACAAAAAATCTTCGCCGTATGTGGGCTTTTCCTAGTATTTTATTGTTAATAATAGTTATGATTTTTTCGATCGATCTATCTATTCATCAAATCCAGAACAGTTCAATCTATCAATATGTATGGTCTTGGACTATAAATAATGATATTTCTTTAGAGTTTGGTTACTTGTTCGATTCACTTACTTCTATTATGTCAATATTAATCACTACTGTTGGTATTCTGGTTCTTTTTTATAGTGATAATTATATGTCTCATGATCAAGGATATTTGAGATTTTTTACTTATCTGAGTTTTTTTAATACTTCAATGTTGGGATTAGTTACAAGTTCCAATTTGATACAAGTTTATATTTTTTGGGAATTGGTTGGAATGTGTTCTTATCTATTAATAGGTTTTTGGTTTACACGTCCTATTGCGGCAAAGGCTTGTCAAAAAGCATTTGTAACTAATCGTGTAGGGGATTTTGGTTTATTATTAGGAATTTTAGGTCTTTATTGGATAACGGGTAGTTTGGAATTTCGGGATTTATTTCAAATATTTAATAACTTGATTTATAAGAATGAGGTTAATATTTTTTTTGTTACTTTCTGCGCCTTCTTATTATTTTGTGGATCAGTTGCGAAATCTGCCCAATTCCCTCTTCATGTCTGGTTACCGGATGCTATGGAAGGGCCTACCCCTATTTCGGCTCTTATACACGCTGCTACTATGGTAGCAGCAGGAATTTTTCTTGTAGCTCGGCTTCTTCCCCTTTTCACAGTTATACCCTTCATAATGAGTGGAATAGCTTTGATAGGTATAATAACAGTAGTATTAGGAGCAACTTTAGCTATTGCTCAAAAAGATATTAAGAAAAATTTGGCCTATTCTACAATGTCTCAATTGGGTTATATGATGTTAGCTTTAGGTATGGGCTCTTATCGAGCCGCTTTATTTCATTTGATTACTCATGCTTATTCAAAAGCATTGTTGTTTTTAGGATCTGGATCCATTATCCATTCAATGGAAGCAATTGTTGGATATTCTCCAGATAAAAGTCAAAATATGGTTCTTATGGGCGGTTTAACAAAACATGCGCCAATTACAAAAACCGCTTTTTTAATAGGTACACTTTCTCTTTGTGGTATTCCACCTTTTGCTTGTTTTTGGTCCAAGGATGAGATTCTTAATGATAGTTGGTTGTATTCACCGATTTTCGCAATAATAGCTTGTTCCACAGCAGGATTAACTGCATTTTATATGTTTCGAATCTATTTACTAGTTTTTGAAGGATATTTAAATGTTCATTTTCAAAATTTCAACGGAAAGAAAAATAGTTCATTCTATTCAATATCTTTATGGGGCAAAGAAGGAAAAAAGAAATTAAAAAAGAAAATTCATTTATTAGGTTTATTAACAATGAATAATAATGAAAGGACTTCTTTTTTTCGGAAGAGGAAATATTCGAATACAATTAATCGAAATGTCAAAAGCATAAAACGTCTTTTTGTTGAGAGTACCTATTTTGGTACTAAAAACATTCCCTTTTTTTATCCTCATGAATCTGACAATACTATGCTATTTTCTATGCTTGTATTAGTATTATTTACTTTCTTCGTTGGGTCCATTGGAATTTCTTTCAGCCAAGATGGAATAGATTTGGATATCTTATCCAAATTGTTAATTCCGTCTATAGACCTTTTACATCAAAATTCAAAGAATTCTGTCGATTGGTATGAATTTTTTACAAATGCAACTTTTTCGGTGAGTATAGCTTTTTTCGGAATATTGATAGCGTCTTTTCTCTATAAACCTGTTTTTTCTTCTTTACAAAACTTGAACGTATTCAATTTATTTCAAAAAAGTGTTACTAAAAAAATTATTCCTGATAAGATAATCAATGTTATATATGATTGGTCATATAATCGTGGTTATATAGATGCTTTTTTTGAAGTATCTTTAATTGCGAGTGTAAGAAAGTTAGCTAAATTCAATTATTTTTTTGATAGACAAATAATTGATGGAATTCCAAATGGAGTTGGTATTTCAAGTTTTTTTATGGGAGAAGCTATCAAATATGTGGGGGGTGGACGAATTTCTTCGTATATTTTCTTTTTTTTATTAATCTTTTTAGTAATTTGTTATTATATATTTATATAAAAATAAATATTATGAATTATATTAGAATCTAGATTGAATAGATTTATG